ATAAGTCTCTAGAACATAGAAAAGCAGGATGTCCATGACGTGTACGTGTCGGATGAACCAAATCCTCGTTGAATTTTATTTTTCCATTAGAAGGGGCTCGCACATGTTCTGCAGTACCCCCTGTGAATACTCCGCCGGTATGAAAAGTTCTTAATGTTAATTGAGTGCCCGGTTCTCCAATAGATTGACCTGCAATAATACCTACAGCTTCTCCCAATTCGACCAGGTCGTCATGAGCTGGACTTCGGCCATAACATAATTGACAAATCCACGACGTACTCCTACAAGTAAAGGGAGTTCGAATAGAGATTGGTTGTGCTCTAAAAGTTATGAATCTATTGACAAGTCCAACTCCAATATCTTGATTTCTAGTAGCAATGCATCGCGAACCTATATATACATGATCTGCTAATACACGCCCAATTAATGTTTGGATAAAAATCCTGTCCGCCATCATTCCATTTCGAGGACTTACAGAAATACCTCGGACGGTGCCGCAATCTGTTCGACGTACAACAATGTGTTGAACTACTTCAACAAGTCTGCGCGTGAGATATCCTGCATCTGATGTTCGGATAGCGGTATCCACAACTCCTTTACGGGCTCCGTAACAAGAAATAATATATTCTGTTAAAGAGAGTCCTTCGCGTAAATTGCTTTGAATGGGTAAATCAATCATTTGCCCTTGGGGATCCGACATTAATCCTCTCATACCTACTAATTGATGTACCTGAGATGCATTTCCTCTGGCTCCCGAAAAAGACATTATATGGACTGGATTAAAAGGATCGGTCATCCGAAAATTAGGATTCATTTCTTGTCGCAAATATTCACTTGTGGCATACCAGATCTCGATCGATTGACGTAATTTTTCTACCGCGTGTACATTCCCATAATGATGGTGTTTTTCCAAAATAAAACTTTGTTGTTCAGCGTCTTGAACTAGCCATCTTTTAGAAGGTATTGTTAAAAGATCATCAATTCCTAATGAAATGGATGCGGCGGTAGCTTGTCGGAAACCCAGAGTCTTTACTTGATCCAGGATATGTGATGTATATCCTATTCCATAGTGATCAATAAATCGACTAATAAGTCGTTTCATGGCAGTTCCGTCTATCATTTTATTGTGAAAGACCTGAGTGGGCCGTTCTGCCATCAGTACCTCCATATTGCGCTGAGTAGAATTTGACAATGGGTTTGAGTCAGTGATTGTAAAACTTCCTTTTCTAGATCTTGATTCACGTATAAATTCCGCAATTGCAATTATAGTCCTAGTTAACCCGGTGAGACTCGAATTCCCCCTGGTAGCATAGAATTACAACAGCCCTGCCAAAACCCCTGTATGGCTTCTTCTATTTCTCGATAAAGAGAAATATGACCGAGAGTGGTTCGAATATATATATAAAGAATTTCTTTTTTTATACTTCTTACTATTAGATAGTGTCCATAAATCTCATAATAGGTCCCCAAAGATTCATAGTGAATTTCGATGGGAATTTCTCTTGCAGCAATAACGCGTTGATCTAGTCGCCACCGCAGCCACAAGGGACTACCTAAATTGATGCGTTTTTGCCGATAAGCTCCAATTGCATCATAGGCATTAGAAAAAAAAGGTTCTTTTTTTTTTGTATACTTATAGTTATTATCTTCATTTTGATAGTTTATACGATTACATGGATTATACCTATTTACACAAATACCCCGACGATTTCCACTCGTTAAGAAATAGAGTCCACTAAGCATATCTTGAGTTGGTGCAGAAATGGGATCTCCAATAGTTGGAGACAAAAGATTCATATGAGAAAACATAAGTAAACGTGCCTCTGCTTGAGCCTCCAAAGATAAAGGCACATGAACAGCCATTTGATCCCCGTCAAAGTCTGCATTGAAGCCCTTACAAACTAATGGATGTAAACAAATAGCACGCCCTTCCACTAAAATGGGCAGGAATGCCTGTATGCCTAATCTATGCAGAGTAGGCGCTCTATTCAGCAATACAGGATGGTCATCCAGAATTTCCTGAAGTATTTCCCATACAATCGGTTTTTTTTTTCGAATTTGACTTTTAGCAACTCCGATGTTCGAAGCAAGATGTTTTCTAATTAGGTCACGAATTACAAATGCCTGGAAAAGTTCTATTGCTATTTCGCGAGGCAATCCACATCGATGTAATGAAAGTGAAGGGCCCACGACAATCACTGACCGCCCTGAATAATCAACCCGTTTACCAAGCAAAGTCTCGCGAACTCTTCCTTCTTTGCCTTCAATTACATCTGAAAGAGACTTGTAAACTCTATTATGATCATCCCTCATCGGTTGTCCGCAGATTCCATTATCAAGAAGTGCATCCACGGCTTCTTGCAGCAATTTTTCCTGAGATATTATTAATTCTTCTGGCGTAGCTATACTTGTTGTTAATAGATCTGTAAGAGTATTATTCCGATAGATAATTCTTCTATAGATTTCATTAATATCCGAGGTCACTAGTTTATCCTCATCT